GAAATACTGTTGTTCCTCTACCAAGTGATATAAAGATTGATTTGAAATATCTATGATCTCTCTTCTCTATAAAGGGCCAGAAATACCCTGTTTACGTATCATTGGGAAGTGCATTAACATAAATACGGCAGTAAGAAGGGGTAATACAAAAGTGTGTAAACTATAAAACCGAGTCAAAGTGGATTGGCCCACACTCGCACTTCCACGTAATAACTCTACTAAAGGAGATCCTATTACAGGAATAGCGTCAGGTACGCCTGTTACAATTTTTACTGCCCAATAACCTATTTGGTCCCAAGGTAAGGAATAACCAGTTACACCAAAAGATGCAGTCAATACAGCCAGAACCACACCTGTAACCCAAGTTAATTCACGGGGTCTTTTAAACCCACCGGTTAGATAAACACGAAATACGTGCAGGATCATCATTAGGACCATCATACTTGCCGACCATCGATGAACCGATCGGATTAACCAACCAAAGTTAGCTTCAGTCATTATGTATTGAACAGAAGAAAAAGCCTCAGTAACAGTCGGACGGTAGTAAAAAGTCATAGCAAATCCTGTAGCTACTTGTACTAAAAAACAAGTAAGCGTAATTCCTCCTAGACAATAAAATATGTTGACATGAGGAGGAACATATTTACTAGTTATATCATCTGCAATCGCCTGAATCTCAAGACGTTCTTCGAACCAATCATACACTTTATTGAGATAGGTAAACCAAGAGGATTCCCCCTCCGAGAACCATATAGGAGAATTTCATCTCGTACAGCTCAAGCAAAAGCACACAAAGTCTGCTTGCAACGGGTGTGTAATAGAAAGTTGGAAATTTATTACTTTCTTTTTTGATTCAATCTTCTTTGACGAGACGAAAGAATAAAAAAACCCGACAACTCTTCTTTATGGTGATAGTGCCAAAACATCAAGTTGGCTCATTTGTCTTTATGGTGATCGTTAAAGGCCTCTTGAATCTTCTCGTTCCCTATTTCTTTTATTATTATTTTGATTTGTATCTAATTCGTCTTTTTTTTTTTGATAGGAATTCTCTTGTTAAGACCCTATGAATTAATTAAAACCTCAGATTCATACTACACCCCCGATGATTATGATTCTCAAAAAAAACTTAAAGTTTATCCCAAAGCTTCTCTGAGTAAGAACCATTGGATCATCACTTATTTAATGAATCGATAATTAATATCGATAATATAATAATGACTCAAAATCCAAAGCAAAGAAACTTTTGTCCTTGGCTTAAAATAAGCATAAACAGGAGTTTAAAAGAAGAAAAATCTTTTAATTTCGAATTTGTTAGCTTCGTATTCTTTTAAAATGGTTTGGAGACCGGCCACGGGGTCTAACTATTCAATATAAATCATAGTTCCACTATTTCATAATTTATTTCATATATTTCGTGTTTCAAATACTAGAATAAATATCCGACGAGGTAAAAACCTATCTTTATCAAGATGACAGATGGGTTCTCTGTACTAGCACTAGGATCAATTCTAACAAGTCACACACTCATATTCCGGAAATACAGAAACAAAAAAATTTCGCGGTCGAACTACCAAAATAGAATGGGGTGGAAATCTGAGCCCTAAATTAGTCACTTTATATTGAAAAGCCGAGACTTAATGATTCTTGTGGATCTAATTCATTGAAATTCCGTCCAGTAAAACGGAAGAATTATAAATCTCTAAAATAATAGATAAGAATATTGCAAAAAGAGCCATTGCGACACCCATTAAAGGAGTAGTTCCCCAGCCAGGAGCTACTTTACCATATTCCGAATTCAACGGTTTCAACAACCCCCCTAGACCTGTTTGTTTTGGACGTGCTTTTGAGCGCTCCTCAACGGTTTGTGTAGCCATAAATCTTATTGTAGTAATTGAGATCTGTTGACTTTGTATACTATTCTGTTGTAAATAAACAATCTTATCATAGATTCATTGTGATCTTGAAATTCTATAATAATGGAAACAGCAACCCTAGTCGCCATCTCTGTATCGGGTTTACTTGTAAGTTTTACTGGGTACGCCTTATATACCGCTTTTGGGCAACCCGCTCAACAACTACGAGATCCATTCGAGGAACACGGAGACTGATTGAAGTAATGAGCCTCCACAGTTTGGGAGGCTCATTACTTCAATTGAGATAATGAAAAATCATTTCTTAGTTGGAACTTTCGGCGGTTCTCGAAAAAAGATAGCAAAAAAGATTATCCCGAGAGTCGAGACTAAGAGGAATGTATAAACCAATGCTTCCATAGGTTCGATCGTGGTTTACAATTATAACTTTCATACCTGTTTATTTTGAATCATCTCCCGGATAAAGAAAAAACAAGAGTCAAAGAAATGGCAGTGATTCAAATTAGGCTTTCTCTAATACCTTAGGTAAAAGTAAAAAAGAAGCAAAAGATATCCCAGCAATGTTCTATCAGACGGCTTGTTTTCTTGTAGTTGGATCTCCTAGTTTTTGGAATGCTCCAAATTCGACTTGTGAATCCAAATCTGGGTCAATACCCGCAAAAACATCTCTAAACAGGGTTCTAGCACCATGCCAAATGTGTCCGAAGAAGAAAAGAAGAGCAAACGACGCATGTCCAAAAGTAAACCAACCTCGTGGACTGCTACGAAAAACCCCATCAGATTTCAAAGTAGCACGATCTAATTCAAAAATTTCACCCAATTGAGCGCGTCTCGCATATTTTTTCACAGTAGCGGGATCGCTGTAATTGACTCCGTTAAGTTCGCCGCCATAGAACTCAACAGTTACACCCACTTGTTCAACACTATACTTCGATTCTGCCCTTCTAAAAGGAACGTCGGCTCTAACAATTCCGTCTCCATCTACCAAAACAACGGGAAACGTTTCAAAAAAAGTAGGCATACGACGTACAAAAAGTTCACGTCCTTCTTTATCTCTAAAGATAGGGTGGCCTAACCATCCAACAGCTATTCCATCCCCACTGTCCATCGATCCTGCTCTGAATAATCCCCCTTTTGCCGGATTATTGCCGATGTAATCATAAAAAGCTAATTTTTCAGGAATTCTAGACCAAGCTTCTGTTAAACTTTGATTTTCGGCTAGCCCAGCACTGACTCTTCGATATATTTCTTGCTGGAAGTATCCCTGATCCCATTGATAACGAGTAGGACCAAATAATTCGATTGGGGTAGTTGCAGAACCATACCACATAGTTCCCGCAACAACAAAAGCAGCAAAAAAGACAGCAGCGATACTACTGGAAAGGACAGTTTCAATATTACCCATACGTAATCCTTTGTATAGACGTTGGGGCGGACGGACACTAAGATGGAATAGGCCCGCTAATATGCCCAAAGTGCCTGCTGCAATATGATGAGAGGCTATTCCTCCCGGAACAAAAGGATCAAAACCTTCCACGCCCCATGCTGGGTTTACCGATTGTACTTTTCCAGTTAATCCATAAGGATCGGACACCCATATTCCAGGACCATACAAACCTGTTACATGAAATACGCCAAAACCAAAGCACGCCACCCCTGAAAGAAATAAATGAATTCCAAAGATCTTGGGCAAATCCAAAGAGGGTTTTCCTGTACGTTCATCAGAAAATATTTCTAGATCCCAATATACCCAATGCCAAATAGCTGCCAAGAAGCACAACCCCGAAAACATAATATGTGCCCCGGCCACTCCTTCGTAAGTCCAAATACCCGGATTCGTTACAGTTCCGCCTGTAATACTCCAACCGCCCCATGAATTAGTTATTCCTAAACGCGTCATGAAAGGTATAACAAACATACCTTGTCTCCACATTGGATCAAGAACGGGGTCAGACGGATCAAAAACTGCTAATTCATATAACGCCATTGAACCGGCCCAACCAGCAACCAGAGCCGTATGCATTATATGGACAGCAAGCAACCGACCGGGATCATTCAATACGACGGTATGAACACGATACCAAGGCAAACCCATGGAAATACCCCTTTATGAAAGAAAAATAGACACTATGTAACTTTATTGCATTGGAAAAATGATGCTAGGGGCCTCCCCTTTCAGTGAATTATCATGAAGTAAGGATTACTATTTGTTCTATTCTATTGGTAATAATGGAACAATTCTGTTTATAGGAACAAAGAGAAGCAGATCTATTCTATACCCGATAAGTATCAATACGCAATGGGTGGTTGAACCATTTTGTATGAGCAAACGGATCCCTACTTGTTCATCATTCGCCGGGTATATTTAGAATAATTTGTCGTTAGTCATTCTGACTTCCTTTATCAAAGAGCTTCTCCAATCTATAGATAAAAAATGATATGCTAAAGACCAATATTATGAGGACAATAAACTAAACCCACTATTACGTTTTCACATCAAAGTAAAATAGATTACTTCATTTTTTTCATTTAATGCCTATTGGTGTTCCAAAAGTACCTTTTCGAAGCCCTGGAGAGGAAGATGCATCTTGGGTTGACATATAGTGCGACTTGTCAGATATATTGGGTCATATGGGATTTCCCCATTCTCTCCCCCGATCGAGCTATCCTCTGATTCGCCCAAGAAAGATTATCAAAAAATTGGAGCGTGAAGTGAAATTAGATCCATTTTAGGGGAATCCAGATTAATATTATCAATTAGAATAATTTATGGTTGACTTGGTTGGACCAATCAAATTATCCAGGCTCCGTTTAGAACAACCCCAACTTAGTAATATACCAATGATTGCTGCGTCTATTTCTAATTCTAAATTTTGTATTTCCATATTATATTATATAGTTGACTAGGTTATTAATTGATACCTCATTAGAAATTATCCTTTTTCCTATACTAAAAAATAGGAATGATCCCTATTAATCAATTGAGTAAAACAGGATGAATGCGTCGAAAATTTGGCCGAAGACATGAAATCGATTCAACAAAAATTTGTAGCAAAAAGAAATGGTAGTAGGTACATTTGTCCTATATGTGCAAATCACAATCGGACCTATCTTTACCTGGAGTAGAGCATAAACCTAAAAGAATTCAAGAGGCCCATTCAGGAACAAGAAAATGACATCGTGATTGAGGGTGTATCTCGATGAAAGAATACATCAATTGAGAAGTTAATTCAACGAGTTTAATGAAATTTTTTCGATTATATATTAGAGTGAAATTCTAGTGAAAGGTTTACAAACTTTTCTTTCTTACAAAAAAAAATAGAAGAAAAAGATCCTTCGTTAGAAAAATTTTGCTTTTAAAAAAAGAGCAGGAGCCGAAATCTATACATTGAGCCTTTTTTTTTCACGATTCTTTTGACCCGTATGCATTAAAAGGTGCATGTACGGTTCCTAAGGGATACAATTTTATCCTAATCAACCGACTTTATCGAGAAAGATTACTTTTTTTAGGCCAAGAGGTTGATAATGAGCTCTCGAATCAACTTATTGGTCTTATGGTATATCTCACTATAGAGGATCGTAACAGAGAGCTTTATGTGTTTATAAACTCTCCCGGTGGATGGGTAATACCCGGAATAGCTGTTTATGATACCATGCAATTTGTGCCACCAGATGTACATACAATATGCATGGGATTAGCCGCTTCAATGGGATCCTTTGTCCTGGTCGGGGGAGAAATTACCAAACGTCTAGCATTCCCTCACGCTTGGCGCCAATGAGTTTTTTATTTGAGATAAAAAAAGAAGTCTATGCCTTCGCCATATGAAATAAGAATCTTGAGTAATAATAGCATGGCACTTCGAATTCGATATAATAAAATTCGTTTCTCAAAACATTAAATTATGTATCGAAAGGGCAGTATGAAATACTAAGTATTTCCGATTTGATCTATCGGAATCTCAGTGTCACAAACTTTTTTCACACCGAAAAGCTCTGAATAATATTTATGTTATGAAAAAGTTTTCCGTATTTTATTTGATCGGATCAAAAAGAAACTTTGGGATTGCTGAATTACAGATGTAATAAATATATAAAGCAACGGAACCATCATAGTATTTTGAACTCCTCCAATAAAGAAGGGTGGTAATTGGACCTTTTTTCGATCTGGGTATGAGAAATCCTATTTTATCTTCGATAGGAAATTCCATTCGTGAGCCGTATGCAATATGCAAAAGATGCCTGTACGGTTCTATTTTTTCTTGTTAGTAGCTTTCTCTTTACCCCATTCTGCGAAACCCTTTTGTATGTTATATCACCAGGGTAATGATCCATCAACCTGCGAGTTCTTTTTATGAGTCCCAAACGGGAGAATTTATCCTGGAAGCGGAAGAACTACTGAACCTGCGCGAAACCATCACAATGGTTTATGTCCAAAGAACAGGTAAATCTTTTTGGGTTGTATCCGAAGACATGGAACGAGATGTTTTTATGTCAGCAACAGAAGCCCAAGCTCACGGAATTGTGGATCTTGTAGCAGTTGGATGAAAATATCAAGGATTTCGCATAAATCCGCGATTTGATTGAGATTTTATTTATTGTCTTACCCGGTTCTTTAATATTCTATTTATTAAATAGAAAGAATTCATAAGCATCCGGTTAGGAGCGATCTAAACCAGCTCAGTCTGTATACAATTCAGCATGCCAACTATTAAACAACTTATTAGAAACACAAGACAGCCAATACGAAATGTCACGAAATCCCCCGCTCTTAGGGGATGTCCTCAGCGCCGAGGAACATGTACTAGGGTGTATGTGCGACTCGTTCAGATCATGGGCTGGAACAAAAGAAAGGAACCAATAACAACCAGTAGCAATCCGTATGAATGATCAGTACCAATAAATAGAATAAAATGACATTTTTCAATTCAATGGCTAAAATCTATTCTATCTCCCTATTGCGTATGAAATTTATGGTTTCCGTTGGTGCAAATCCAATAAGCTGAGAAGCAATTCCCCATTGGTAACAAATGGTTATTTATTAAGCGGGGGAAATCCTATTTATTATTTAAATTTAAGAAGAATAAATTTTATACTTCTAAGAACGGCCTAACAGGATCAGCTACCTAGCTAACCTTCAGAATTAAATACCGTTACTGTATAGGTAGATCTCATTGTGAAAGACCTATTACTGGATAATTCATGGGTAGAGCCACACAACGGTGTGAACTGTACAAGTTACCAAAAAAATAAGATTCATTAAATGAAGGAAAAGGCTCCGGTGTATAGAGAGGACCTCACCGTTTAAGAAGTAACCATAGAAACGATGGAACCACTCTATTCTTTTTATATTTACTTTATATATATCTATTTGACTATGTTATGGATACTAGATATCAAAAAATTTCTTATTTTTAGACAGTTCATTTCGAAATAAGAAAAAATTGTGGTTGGGAAGGTTATAGTAGCAAAAGTCATTGGAATTTTTATTTTATTTTATATATCCGAAGAATCCGTTTTGTTATAAATAAATCAGTAAGGGGAAAAAGAATAACTGATAGACAGCAACTCAATTAGTTATTCATCAAAGTTTCATTTATTCAATGACTAGAATTAGACGAGGATATATAGCTCGAAGACGTAGAAACAAAATTCGTTTATTTGCATCAAGTTTCGGGGGGCTCATTCAAGACTTACTCGAACTATTACTCAACAGAAAATACGAGCTTTAATTTCGGCTCATCGCGATCGAGATAAGAAAAAGAGAGATTTTCGTCGTTTATGGATTACTCGGATAAATGCAGTAATTCGCAATAAAGGAGTATCCCGTAGTTATAGTAGACTAATAAATGATCTGTACAAAAGTAAATTGCTTCTAAATCGTAAAATACTTGCACAAATAGCTATATTAAATAGGAATTGTCTTTATATGATTTCCAATGAAATATTGGATCCATTGGAGTAATTTGACTGGAATTCCCCGGAAAATCAACTCCGGGAAGGTAGAGTATAAAATAGGATAAGATTAAGATAAAGTTGTCAAAATGAACAAAAGAATTCAATAAAAACTTATTTATTCTTCCCCGCTTCTTTTTTTTATTATGACACACGAATCAAATTAGGATTCTCCTATTTTTCGAACACAACACCAACCAAGTTTTAGTTCGAATTGGAATTTTGCTTCGATTGAAAAGTAAGCTAAACCTATTTATTTCTAGTTCTAAGACCTTGGAGCAGTCGACTCAGTTCTTTCAAACTGTTTCTCGTTATTAAGAAAAGGTAACAAAGATAAAATACGAGCTTGTTTTATAGAAATAGTAATTAATCGTTGTTGTTTCAAGGTCAATTTATTTACGCGTCTTGATAATATTTTTCCTTGTTCACTAATAAATCGACTAATTAAACTCATGTTTCTATAATCAATTCGATCCCCCGATTGGATCGGGGGCAAACGCCTACGAAAAGATCGTTTCGATTTTCGCTTGGATTTATCCATTTTCCCTTTCCCGAAATAGAATTTCGGGCGGATTCTAACTTTAAAAATAGGATTTGGTTTGTTTATATATGGGTTTATTTAGATTCGAATCTATATATCTATATTTAGATATTAGAATATATTATAATATAATATGTCATTTTGACTGTTCCATTTATTTTTTTATCTCCCCATGAGTCGTATGTTTGGAACAACAGGGGCAGAATTTTCTCAATTCCAATCGACTAGGTGTATTGTGTCGATTCTTTTGTGTAATATATCTGGAAATACCCCTTGAGTCTTTATTAACACTGTTTCGAACACAACTGATACATTCCAAAATAATCGTTACCCGTACATCTTTACTCTTGGCCATGAAACTCCTTTGGATTTTTGATTCACTCAACTCTTCTATATTTTTTAGCTAAAAAAAAAAAGAAAAAATTAGAACGAAACCAAATTATAAAAGATTTTGTTGAAATCAATAGATAGTAATTAATAAGTAATACAATTAACTATAGTTCTAATCTAATTGTATTAGATTTTGTTAAGGATCTTGTATGATACTCTTGCCCTAGACTGGCATTTCCTTTTCTTTTTTCACTCTAGTAATTTGATTCAATTACCCTTTTTTAGTTGTGATTGAATCGACTTTTATTCTTTCTCTTTCATCCCTTCTTGGAATTCTAAAAAGGAAAAAAAAGAGAAAAAAGGGGGTGAGATGTAGTTTCGGATATAGAATTGTATCTCTAATCTTATTCAAACCCTCCCACGTCAATAACTAGAATGAAAAAAAAGGAAATGTCAGCGCATCTGGGAATAAACGATTGATCTCTATCAATAGACCTGCTAAAGATACGAACCATATAGTACTTAGTACCGGTGCCACAGATAAATATGTTTTTAGATCTCGCATTGAAAATCCTCCTTCTTTATTGTATTGTAATACATAAGGCTAATACATATATGATCAGATACATAGATAGTTGTAGTTAAGGATTTAGGACCACTTGTATTTGTACGCGGAATCCCTAAATGGATAACAATTCCGTAGAAAATATTTCTGCCCTTTCTTAAAAAAAAGAAAAGCCCCTTTCTTGAGCATTTCAAAAAAAAAAATGAATTTTCCTTTTTTATTATATGTGGTATATGCTAGGAGACCAAAAAGAAGAAAGGGCAAGATAAATAAATATATCAATGAAAAAAATGATATGGAAAAGAAGGCAGGAATTCTCTACAATGACACTGTAGACCAATTGAAAGGGATGTAGCGCAGCTTGGTAGCGCGTTTGTTTTGGGTACAAAATGTCACAGGTTCAAATCCTGTCATCCCTACCTATGACTGCTCCTCTGAGCAGTAACAAGGGATCGATTGAGACCGATTAAGATTAAATTGGACATACATAATCTTTCATTTTATCATACTATAAAATGAAAGATTATGTATGTAAGATGTATTAGGGTTAAAAAAAAAGAAACCTTATTAAGAAAGCGCTCTTAGTTCAGTTCGGTAGAACGTGGGTCTCCAAAACCCAATGTCGTAGGTTCAAGTCCTACAGAGCGTGATTACGTTTTTGTTAGGTTAAATTAATTACGCTGAAAAAGCTTCCCTAACGCAAGCAGTCAATTTGATATCTTGTGTATTAACGAAAAGGGG